CTCGAAACCAAAGGAGACTAGAAGGAACATGGGAACTAGCACCATTCCTATAAGTGCTTTTGTCTCGAAGAGCCAACAAAGGGGCAGCCCTCTCTCTCTATCTTGGTCTCGGTTTAGCATCATCATATATCGATCTGGAGAAAATTTGGATTGGTTGTAGTGTGAGAGCAGTTCCTCCATGCTGTGGAGGTGGGGGGCTGCCGCCTCCCTTGGTTTTTGGGGGAAGTATCCCCATTTTTTGACGGGCCTGCCGAATCCTGAAAAATGGGTTCTTGGGAAAGCGTGGTAGGGGAGGTGCGAAGCCTGATAGAGGCAGAAGCCGGGCCACCGGAACTATCTAGTCGAGTGTGTCGATTGAAAGAGGAGGGGAGACAACTCAAATGCCAGCGAAAAAAGAGAAGGTGTTCAAAGTTGAATTCTTCTAAGATCCATTGCTCGATTTTGCATGCTCTGCTCCCAAAATGCATAGAAACTTGCGAGGGCAGATCCGGGTTGGTTCAAATGATGAGAGAAGCAGGCTAAGTTAAATAGAATAATGTGCTACTATAGAATCTTATGAATCGCGCGCGGCACACTTTCTATATCTCCTCTGTCTACAAGGTGAACAGCTTACAGCACAGCGTGTTCGCCACCACACTGGCTGGCTGGTACATTGGCTTTACCGTAAGAGGGCCGAGAGGTACTTCGATTAGAACGCCCCATATCTCGAGCGTGACATTTCCTTTATAAAGTCCGTATCTAACCAAAAGATGGATTCTTTCTTTATGAATCAAGTACCATTCAAAGAGTGCATTGCCTAAGAAGATAGAAGATAAGGGCTTTGTATAGACACCCTTGAGCCATGTTATGTTCGTCGCCCTTGGCTCACCATTATTTCATTCTATTTACTCCAAAGAACATATACATAGAGCTATGCCGACTTACGTACGGACACCAAACGATTAGGTATACCACGTATCGTCCCCTCTTTCCATAGAGGAGAGAAAAAAGAAAGAGTGATCGTGCCGTAAGACCTTGTTCGTTTCTACTTGACGCCTCGGTTTTTTTTCGAAAAGTCGTGACGTCCTTGTTGAGAGTCGTTCTGCGAGACGTCCAGTAGTCTCTGACTTGGTCGTCGAATCGTAAGTTTCAGCCCGCTCCCTGCTCGCTCTAGCTGCCTGCAAGCGGCTGCTTCCATGGCGTGCTTTCCCTTGTATGTAATTGATAGAGGTTTGCGATAAAAGAGCCCCTGCTGGTGGGCAAATGGGGTATGCTTTCTAGTTCAAAAGCGGGCCCCTAAATCCTTGTTTTATTCCCTTTGATGGGTACACCATCAGACCGTCCAACATAAACTCCTTGACCGTCGCGATCTCGTAAGCCTATCAATGCGAAAAGCTTAACGACCTAGGATCACGGCCTTTACTGACATCAGGGTTGACTTCGTGAGGGTGGAACTCTTGAAAGTTCTGGAATAGACCTCTCTGACGGTAGTTTCGTAGCCTGAGAAAAGTGCTGCGAAGCGCAAGAGCGTATCGAGAGAGGATATTTAGAGTGTAGTGGTCTATGCTGGTCTTCTTCCTTTACTGCAAGCTAGTGACTGAGCCCAAGGAGAGGAAGCAGAAACTTAAATCTCCTCGCTGAGTAGTGAGGCCGCTTAACCCAGTGAAAGAAAGAGGATCGGAGTGAAGCTTCTTTTCCCAAGAGGTTCAGAAGCGGAAAGAGAAGGGGGAACGGTCAAAATTGACAGATATGGGGATGGATCACAGCCCCCTTCATTAAGCACTGGGCTTTCGCTGATAGCACCGACATCTAATTGAATGGATTAGGGATTTGTCTCAGCATAGATTCACATTCTCTCATCGGGATCAGAGTTCCTTCACGGCCAAGAGCGAACCCTCTTTCTCTTTCTTTTAACGGCCGGCACTACTAGTACTAGCTAGTTTTGACACTACTGCATGCACTTCGAAGAATTCCTTGGACTCCATTTCATTCTCGCGGGAGTCCTACGGAAAACGTCACATTGTTTTGCCCAACCATGCCGCCAACACGCACCTACCTGATCCAGAGCCACCAAGCAAGGGACCTGCCCCGTTGGAGACACCACAGCCTCTGGGTTCTTTAAAGAAAGGTATGGGATCGATCTCTGCATCGAAGGCCTTGCATCTCTGCCCGCTCCCGATTTTGGACTTGGTCTTAGCCGCCGTGGCGTGGGATTAGCGCCCCCCAACCAATCGACGATTCGTCCATCGTAAGGTCCTGATAAACGATAGGCTAGCCGGTCGGCTTTTCTCATGGCAAAAGAAGAAAAGAAGCGAAGGGCACTCCAAACACATCCAATCTTCCAAAGGGCGTGGATTGGAGCCCAGTGCCTGCAACAATTACGGAGGAAGGTGGTTGGTTGTTCTCTTCCCTCTTCCAGAGCCTCGTATCTTAAAACGGGTCTCTGATCCGTTCTTATCATTAGTCGGAAAGCCTGCCCGCTGTACCTCTACCTTCTTCTACTCCTCTGTTGAGTAATCGGTTTCTTCTTAAATGAAAGCCAAACATGTTCCCTAGTCACCTCACTTTTTTGGTCCCGGCCTCTCATGGTTGTCTTTTGTCACTGGTCTATGCTTCTTAGTATAGTAGGTATGATGCCCAGCAACGGGCACCTGAAACCTGAACCGGAACCAAAATATATAGTAGGAACCGCCGCATTCGTCACTGATTACCGAAAACCCTCTTTCCTCTGGTCTATGATCTCTGGTCCGCTTTGGCTATTGATCTGCTCCTCTTGTTATTGAACTGGCGTGTTCAATTGGCATTGCCTTGTCCCCAACCCTAACAGGCACACCCGAAGAAATGAGCAGCCAGCTTATAAATCTAAATCTTCAACCAACCCCACAGCCCAAGTAGGCCAAAGGAAAGGGTACTGCTAGTGACCCAAGACCAGTCAAGACTGGCTCTCGGTTTGCACCACCGCTACGCCCTGCTGATTAAACCACTGACGAGACAGCACAAGCGGGGCTTTCTGGAGCATCTGCGTGAGTCCATCATGGACAAAGCAATCTTCAGTCTGTAAAGGCAAATCACAGGGTGGAAGGGACTCAGATGATGGTATCCCAAAATCAGTCCAAGCCCGTGACGACCCAGCTCTTGAAGTCTGACTACCCTCAAACCCTCCCCTGGCGACCTCCTCTTCTTTCGGCAGGCAGCCGCCAACTCGAGGATCTCATCTTTTCTTTGGATTCCCGAAACGCGAGGGTCACGATCCCCCTTAGTCACGTAGGCTAAGACCGCGGGCCATGAAGAATGGTCCCTCTTCGTGCTCTGGTAGAGCCATCAACGAAGATGGATTCCCAGGTTCTGTATACTCCACTCTCATTTGCGCTTTTCCTGAAACCAGACGTCAAAGGATAGGCATTATGAGCCCTGTATGTTGGCGTGGAATCGTCGATTGCTTCTTGGTTTGCTGGAAACAAGGCTTTCATAGTGCTCTATAGTCGAGCGGCTGGACACTCCTTTCATTTCCCGTCCATTAACCCGAACGTGAGACTGTTGAAGACATGAGGAGATGTAGCTTCAAAGATGCTGTTCAAACTTCCTATTTCATTTCCCACTTCAATGTGCCAATCAATGCGCTACGCTGGCAAAAGGGCTGTCAGAAAGAGTCCAATCCCGAGGAGAGTTCATGCGTGAAGTTTCTTTGTTGAATGAAGGTGAGAAAAAGGGCTTCTTTGATCGGGAAATGCACGCACTTCTTTTGTTGTCGTTAAGGTCCCTTCCCCCTGAGTTCAAGAAGCTATGAGGAGTGGTAAACTCTGAAAGGAAAGATGGAAACAGGGGAGTTGGCTGATAAAGATGGGCAGTAACGATTGCGTAATATCCATTTTTCGGCCTCGTCATCGAAAGCGGCTTCCAATTGCTCGGAAATTCTCAGCTATATGGGGAGCTTGGATGGTGAGCAAAAACAATTGATCAAGAAGTTGGTCAACTTTCGCATGAAAGAAGGTAAAAGAACGAGAGTTCGTGCTATTGTTTATCAAACTTTTCATCGCCCAGCTCGAACTGAACGCGATGTAATAAAACTTATGGTTGACGCTATAGAGAATATAAAGCCCATATGCGAAGTAGAAAAAGTAGGAGTAGCAGGTACTATTTATGATGTCCCTGGGATTGTAGCCAGGGATCGTCAACAAACCTTAGCTATTCGTTGGATCCTTGAAGCAGCTTTCAAACGACGTATAAGCTACAGGATAAGCTTAGAGAAATGTTCATTTGCTGAGATACTAGATGCTTACCGAAAGAGGGGAATTGCACGTAAGAAAAGGGAGAATCTTCATGGACTGGCTTCCACCAATCGAAGTTTCGCGCATTTCAGATGGTGGTAAAGTGAGACCGCATAAAGAGCTTTTCCTCATTCAGTCAGATTTTTCAGTAAGATATGGTTTGACCCTTTTTCTTTTTGTTTGAATCTTCATATAGACTACGTTCCTCATACTCCTCCCTTCATTCATTGAGTTGGAGGAATCCATACCATAGGAGGCCCGCCCGCATTGCATGAAAGAACCTTTCTTTGTATGACTTCTCTTTTGCCTCAGGTCGAATGAAGGAGATCAATCAAAAAAAGAGGCCATGAATGAAGAAGTAGTGGGCCTTTCACCCTCTTTCTTTCGTCTGACTCGGGGAGCTGATCTGATAAATGCACTTCAAAGGGAGGGAAGCTAGGTTTCCCATGTTGGTATGGCCGAGCATAAAAGATTTGGAAGTTAGGTCAAAAAGAAGAGGTAAAGAGAGAAAAGAGAACGGAATCGATAGCCCCGGCAAGAGAAAGAAAAGTAAGGACTCTCGTTTTCCGCATACGCATATAGGCTGTGAAAAAGAAGTCTACTTTTAGATTCTAATAGAGAAAGAGAGAGATTCGTCTACTTTCTTAATCTTAATAAGGTAACGGAACCAACTTCAAGTACTTCGTAGGACGCCGCCGTTTGCTAAGATGTGCTTCTACATCGTGAGCTTTAGTGCACAAGTCGTCGAATCCCTTAAAGGTTTTGGGCAGGAGTATCGACGACAAGTCGTGCCTGAAGTGAAGTTGTTCATGCACATCTTGAGGAGCTCTTGCTGAGTAAACTTCTGGGGACAGGCAAAAGTAAGGGCTCGCCACTTTGCAATGAACTCCGTGACAGGTTCATTATCCCTTTGCTTGGTCTTATGAGGACATGCCGGGAATTGATCCAGAGATTGGTTCTCTCGGCGGGTTGATCGACGTTCCTTTCAGCTGCGGGCTAAATAAGAATGGCTTCAACGATTGGATGAGAATACAGGAGCACAAGAAGGCAGAAATGGATCCTGCAAGTCGCCGGAAGACGATCCTACTCAAACTCTTCCAATCGACGTCTTCAAGAATCTCTCTTCTTTCTCTGACCTGGAAGGAAGAAGTCTCCCTCCCTTCCCTATAGGCTATAGGAGAGTGCAGATGCATTCCTTCAATTGATTCGATTGGTCAACTAATCCATGAATGGTACGAGTACTCAGACCGTCTGACTAGTCAATGAGTCTATCCCTAGACTCTGACCATCTAAAAGGACCTTCCCTAACAATTCTTCTAACCCGGCTCCTCCTAACTCATAGGGAAGACCAACTCACTGACCACCTGACCCAGGTGAAAGCGTAATTATCCTATAAAGGCATAAAAAGCTAGATGAATATTAGAAAAGAGCAAGAAGACGGTCTATTCCCAAACGTCTGCAAACCAAAGACCGGCCAGGAGCCGCTACTTGACTGATTCATTGCCTGGCATCATGAAGTGAACTAGACTGGCTTCGGTCTCTCTCTACATGAAGCACCCGAGCTTCATACGGGGTCTCATTAGGTTCTTTCCCCGGTCTTGCCGGCTCACCTCGACATTCTAGCCCCTCTTTCTTTCGTTCCCATCGGCATCTTAAAGGAAGTGAGCCATTGGCTATGGGGCACGAACGGTCTAAGAAGAAGTGACGGTGGATGTATCGAATGTGCACAGAGAAGGAGCAAAGCAGTCCCAATGCCCACAGATCTGCTATTGGGTTGTGACAGTGAATCAGATGAATAGATTGTATCTCTTTTTTTCAATCGGAATTGATAGAGCTGAATCCAATCCCCTAGCTAGGTTTGAAAGAAGACGCTCTTTGAAAGGTAACTGCAGTCGTCAGGGGCGTAGCCTTCGTAAGGCCTCCAAGAGAAATCCTTTCTTTTTTATTGTACTGAGCTAGGTAAGTATAGCAGTGAAGGAAAGCGGCGGTCTTCTCTCTTTCTACTTCATTTCTTGGTATACTCCATTCAGTTTTAACTGCTAATCTTAGGGGAACAGGAAAGCCGGCGACTCATAGGCAGGTGAAGCGGATAAGCAGGTAAACATTCGGGCAAGAAGAGGGTTTTGAATGTAGGGGCTTAGTAAAGAAAAGAGGCTACCTTTTTTCGTTTCAGTAAGACTGGGAAAGCGGAAAGCATGGAGAGGGGGCTGTTGACGCACCCGTTAGCACCGGATGAATGACGCAAAGTGCCTGAAGTCACGAGGTAAGGTTTTTATCCTTCAGGGCGATAGGCATACCAGAAGTTTAGGTCATGCGCGAATGCAGAAAGGGGACAAGGAGAAGCGCTAGTCCACTAACAACTGAACCCCTCAAGCGAACAAGTGGATCAACCTCCTTGAATTTGAATGTTCCCAATTCCATTTCCTATTTGAGCGCATGAAAATGCAAGATGGAGGCTTTTCTGAATGAAAGGAAGATCATCCCTTGGGAAAGAGATCGGCAATTCGCTCAGGTGGTTAGTTAGTTGTAATTGAGTAGGCAGTTCTTCTCTTTGCCTTTCAGCCGGCTAGTCCGCTTATCCCTCTGTGAGCGGAGATGGTGATACAGGAAGTGTTGTGGCTTTGGTGGAAGGCTGGGATGGTAGACTCTCTTTTAGTTTGGGACGATCTTTCCGATTTAGGAATGAACTATGGAATTCAGTCACTCGGGTAAGAACTTAAGGCATTGAAAGACGTGAACCGGGGTCGTTGGGGAAGAAAGATAGGGCATTAGCAGCTGAAACGAGAGAAGCCACTAACCTAACTGCCATTAGAGTCCCGAATCAAAGCCTTCCCTTGAACAGGAGCGAAAGCCAAAGGGGGAGGAGCAAAGGCTTAATTAAGTAGCCGCTGGTGTCGAAGCTGAGAAACTGCAGGATCGAACAAAGACCCATGCTTGGGAATTCCCAAGCAATCATTTGAAGCACTTTTTCTGCCTTTTTATATCATATCAAATTTACGGGAGTCCATATTTCATGAACAAAAACCAAATCTCTCTTCAATCGTTTCTCCCTTGAATTCCCACTTCGTCAACCCTTATTCGTTGATTGCATTCAGCAAGGGCTTCATAAGTGTCTAGCGAGCAGTGGTCGACTTATCCTTTCGAAGACTGTGTGAGATTGATGGGTGAACCCTCTGACGGTGTCGTGGAAGCTGATCCCGGTTCACCTCTCTCTTTCAGACCTCCTTCATACTTTCCAGGTCCGCCCCAGCCAAAAAGGTCAGTTCAAGACCCTTTAGCTCATCCCCTTTGATCAGGGCTCCCCGAGGATGATAAATGTAAGGATTCAACAAAGTGTGAACCAAGACTTGAGAGTCTGATTCAATCCAAATCTTTTGAAGCCTCGAGCCAAGGCAATCCGGAGACCAGTACGGACAGCCCAAGCCCAGAGTTCAGCAGTCAAGTTTGTAGCAACGCCAATTCTAGCTGCATAACCTCGAAGCCAGACGCCTCCTCGATCCCACTCATGTTCGGATTCACTAACCATTCCCTTTCTCTTTTTGCATTTCTTATTTCTTGGTCGGTCGCTTCCTTTCGCTTTCATGCGGAAGGCCCCCTACCGGCCAGAAAGAAAGAATTCTTTTATATAGTATAGAGCGTTGCGTTGGCTATGGTGCCATTTGCGAAGAAATGAGTTTATGCGTTTTCTTCTTAGTGATGTTATTGTCGACAAACGATGGGATCTTGATCGGATTCAAAGGTCGCTGCCTACTTACTTCTTTACTTCTCCACCTCACAGTCTATAGCCTGCCTGCCTTGGTCTGAGTTGAGAGGCTGAAGGGAAGATCTCTGATGCTACTACCAATATCAGGTACCGGGTGAATCATATCGAGCGAAGAACGCTACCTTGCTGTCGTATCGAAGCGATCGGGGAAAGAAGCTTACCCGAACCGAGCAAATGCTTTCACGGTCTTCTATTCCTGCTTCCTTTTGAAGAAGCATAGTAGCTGCTTCTGCGCACGTCTACTCTACTAAATAAAATAAAAGAGTGAATTTTCACAAGAGGTAGGGTCAATTGTCTATGAAACTGATTTCATGAACCCGCTGTCCCAATAGGTTCAATGGCGTGAAGGCCAGAGGAATCAGAGTCTGCCCCTGAAACCGAGATGACATCTAGCAAGCAGAACCGCATCGAGGAGACTTAGAGAGTCTCAGATTGGTTGGAAGCAGCATTCATGTCTGATTTCTCACCTTCTTCCCCGAACACTTTTCTTTGATTTGATGAAGCAGAAGCAAAAGGAGTTGAAAGAACGGAACTTAGAGAAGAAGGGCGTCAAGCAGCTCGAACACCTGTAGAGGAGCGAGCGGAACGAGAAAGAAAGAAACTTCCAGCATGAAATCGAGAAAGCCCTCTCTGAAAGCCCTTTCTTTCCGGCTTCAAGCCTTTCCTTCTTACTTCTTAGTCGAGTTCTATTAACATATACCCTCCCGCTTCAAGATCTAAACTTCCCTCCAGCTCAGGAGTAGGAGCGGGGACCTAACGATTTCTCTTTCTCTGAGGGACGCTTACAACGAGAACTCCGAATGAACGCAGAGGAGCTCCGGGTCGCCAGGGAGGAACTGCGCTGGTTAGAGGAGGAGACCGCGAATTCGGGCACACCAGCGGAGCCTTTTGGCGTCTCTATGGCACCACATGAGAATGGCTCATGAAGAAGAAGATCTTATTTTTGTTAACAAGATTCGTAAGAATGGCAAGCTCTCTCTGCTGGTGGCCAGCTAATGCTAGTGAAGCATCTTTTATCTTAGATTACTATCCATGTTCTGGCAGGTTCTACAATCCCTAAAGGGGTGCTTCAGGATATCAACAGAATTCTAGCATGATAAGGATCATAAACATCATTGGGTTGCCTGGCATCACATAACCCTTCCCATAGATGAAGGTGGTCTTGGGATTAGCTAATTCTATGATGTTTCGACTGCGTATGAACTCAAAAATGATTTAGACAAAAGTCTCTCTGGCCATCCTTGCTCTTTCGAAGCCGGGAGCTACTAACGGCTCTAATATTCTTTGATGCTGAATTGCAAATACCTCATAGGAGATGGGCATAACACGTCGTTCTGGCTGGATCATTGGTTCTTGGATGGTCCGATTATTGAGCACGCTATTGAGTGGCCCACATCTTTTTCCTTAATATCTGAAGTGAACGCGGAAGGTAATTGGAACCTTGATTGCTTGCCTCGCCCGGAGCTTGCTTGCTTTAAGATGTTGATTGCTCCTCGCCGTACCTCTGGACACAAGACTTTTCGCTTTCAAAGGACTTCGCCTCCTCTTGGGCACCCACTATCGTCCTTAGTTGTGTTGTAGGGGCCAGGCGGCATAATCCTGTGAGTCCAGATCCACATGTCATAACCTTTCTAACTGGCCTAAAGCTTAAAGACAAATGGCCATAGAGAGCTCAGACAGCTGCCAGCTAGCCTTGCACTTCCTTATTCACTCTTGAACTAAAGTAATGCTAGACTTAAGACTTGATCTCCTGCGCCTATTGCGATTGATAGCTTTTCCCGCTGGTTTACTTGTGTCGGTTTCCCACGGGGTTCTAAAATAGATTACAGTACCTGCCCTTTCCAATTCAAAATACCCTGTTATTATTACCTAAAAAATCTAACCGTCTTAAGAACTTTAGAAAAAAGAAGAACGAAGACTTAACCAATCGACCAATGGGCCTTTCTTTGTAGGCGGCGAAGGGCAGGTTAACACTCCTCCCTTTGACCCTACGCATAATTCAATTTTTGACTTCCATGGTCATCCTATATTGCGAATGAGTCTGGACCATCTCCTATTGTAGTATCAAAATGAGTATGACTTTACTTTGAAGTTTAGCCCTGTTTCAACGGTATGACAACCTTCCCAATCACTCGGTTCAATCCTTACCTGAGGACTCCGCATGCACCTTCGCTTAACCTTCGATGTTGTCCGCATGTCTTTGAATGGGCTTATACACGCTCGTCAAGTTACACCTGAACTGCTTTCTCAACGCGCGTTAAAAGCTCTGATAGAGAACCCTTCAAATAGAGCATTTGTAAGTTGAGATTCCTTCCCTATGTTTCAAAGCTAGCTTCTCTAGCTATCTATACTGTGTGACCCACCTCCTCCCTTCGCTCTCTTGCTAGAGCTGGTTCTAAGCCCCTTCCCCACCGGCCCATTACTTCGATAGTTACCTTACCTATAAACAATTATTCCAAGTGAAACGATAAGCATGTTAGCTTGGGTGTGTGCTTAACTTAATGGCTGGCTCTCCTCAGTACCAAATGCTGAAGGTGGATATGCGGGCAAGGTCTGAGGTAGTCAATGGCCTTTTTTTTCTTCCTCACAGCTCCTTCTCTGCTCAGAGTAAAAGAGGCAAAGTGCTAACTACTAAGGAAAGAAATTCCCTAATCTTCCTCTCTCTACTGGGTCGTTGAGAAGGGGTCCCGGCCCTAACTACAGCTCTGAGTAACTCCTTGTCTCATTGATCCGAGTCATCAAGGAAAGACAGTAAGACGGTAATCCAGTATTTTGTGATTCTCCGATACTTGATTTTATCCTGGTCCTTTTGAACCAAATATTTTGAAACCTGGAGATATTTTTGTTTTTGTCTCTGCTAAAGCATTCGAGTCTTTACTTGAAGACTCCTCTCTCCTTCTTTCGATCTTCTCCTTCGGACCCTTCTCCTCGAATATTCTTTTGGTTCTTGGATTATAAGTTGGATTGAATCTAAGGTTTTCCCTAACCCTATATATCTTTTTTACCTTTATCGTCTAGGATTTCAGTTCTGATTTGAGTAGCTTGATCTTCTGCGAACAGTTTCCCTCCCTCTTCTTCCCATTCGGGTTGGGTTTACCCAAAAGTCAAGAAAGACACAATGGAATCTGATAAGTGAGATTTCGAGTAAGTGTTTACATAATCTTCTTCTGTCCGAAGATCATCGAAATAATGAACCACCATTGATATCGACACGTCTGAGATCGCCAAATGTTCGAGAGTTCCTTTATTCAATCCTTTTCCTTCTTCTTGTTGCAGGATATCTCGTTCGTACACATCTTCTCTTTGTTTCCCGAGCCTATAGTGAGTTACAGACAGAGTTCGAAAAGGTCAAATCTTTGATGATTCCATCATACATGATTGAGTTGCGAAAACTTCTGGATAGGTATCCTACATCTGAACTGAATTCTTTCTGGTTAAAGAATCTATTTCTAGTTGCTCTGGAACAATTAGGAGATTTGCTAGAAGAAATACGGGGTTCTGCTTCTGGCGGCAACATGCTATGGGGTGGTGGTCCCGCTTACGGGGTCAAATCAATACGTTCTAAGAAGAAATTTTTGAATATCAATCTCATCGATCTCATAAGTATCATACCAAATCCTATCAATCGAATCACTTGGAAAATCCCTCTTCCCCCAACCCATTTTTTTTTCTTTTAAAAGTAAGAAAAGGACTTAGACCATAAGGGGACCGGCACCAGCCTGCCCAAAACTGAAGGGACCTCCCCACTACCCACAACTGAACCGCTGGGGATACTCATTTCTAATCTGACTCAGATAGCTGTCACTGTCAACTAAAGTACTGTGCAGTACGCGGGCTCTCCCGGTAATAACCTCTTTCGTTTCGAGTGCATAAGCGCTATAATTGATATGATTTAGGTAGGAGAGTCGATTGATCAAGACTACCGCAAGAGCATATAGAGTTCTTTTCTCTGTACAAGGAATCTAATTTATTAAAACCCTTTCCCGCTCGGTAAGAAGCCTACTGTCCTACGGGAGTGTAAGAGAATTCCCTAAGACCCAGAGCCGACAGAAAGAAGCAGGCATCTGACTTGATCGCCCACGTATCAAAGGTAGTAGAATCCAATTCCTTTATCGATAGAACAGAACCGGATTCTAATTTCCCGTTCTTCTGTCCCAAGGGAGGTTTTTTCTAACCAAAGGATTTTCATTTTTCAACACATACCGGGTAAGGGACGAAAACTGGATAGCCAACCCGGAATTGGATAGCCGACTGATCTTCGGGAGGGGAATCTATCTTCTTTCTTTATAATGTACCTGCTGGAATGGCAATCGCTTAACGCACAACTGGGTAAGGGAATCTCATTTCTTTTTCGCGGATAGAGAAGGTAATCTTTTGATTAGGACACCTCCATTGTGAAGTACCACACGAGTCATTTTCCTTGGACAGCATTACACTTTCATTAAATACAGTCCCCTGCCCCTCTCTTCTTTTTTTGTCTAGCTTCAGGCTCGAAGGCTAAAGAGAATTCATACCTTCCATGATAACCCGATTCTAATATAAAATATTAGCGGGACTAGTGACTTTGCACTTTCTTCGTTACATTCAATCTGGTATGCTCTGGTCTAATTCCCCCTAGAACGCCATTTCTAAGATAAGAGAGGGGGAGGTATCTTCTCATTCTCTGCGACCTATCCATGTAAACCCCCTCCCTTCTTCTTTTACTTTGAATACGAAAGGTTCTTTGGAGCCCTTGTCCTTGCTTTGGGGTAGGCCCCTCTTCCCCTTGCTTTTCCTAAAGTAAAGGAAGTCCTTTTAGTCAGACTAAAGTCAGTCGGCTACTCAAACTCTTTAACAAGCGTGGCATCTCCTCGAGTTGCGAAAGAGGCTGCAGCTTCCATTTCGGATATTCGTTATGCTATTTCTTTTTCGTGTCGTGAGCTGCTCAGTACTCTCCTTCCTTAACTTAAAGACTGATTGAGGTGAGAAAGACGTACCGATTGAAGTCCCAACAGCCTTTTTTCTTTGTCAGATCAGAGGGAGATCTTTCTTCTCTTTAGGTCTGTAGCTTCATCTCTTTCTCTTCCCTGAGAAGGGCTTATGTAAACAAGACTAGCTGCTTCTTCTTTGCCTAGTGAGTTACCTAGCCTTGATTGTTGTAGGATGGAATGCTTATCCATTCGCTTTCCAGTTTAGCGGTGCAAGCTTTCTTTCCATTCCCTCTTAGTGTTTTAGGTTAGAAGGTGTTCCATCTGTCGGCTAAAGTTGCTTTTTCCGCTTTCAAGTCATCCGATTCGGTCTCTTCTAAGTGGTCCATTGGGGTAAGCGCGGGAGCAGCAATCCATTCCGTCGCTCTATTCAAGCCTAAACCGTCACTTTACAGAAGGTCTTAAAAATGCTTGTTTAATGTCCCAGCTTCTTTTGAATTAGGTTCTTCTCTATGCTAATTACTGATTGAGTTGGAAAAGTTTATTGATATGCCTTGCTACTTTGCTTCTGAGCTAACTGTCTAACTAAAGCTTTAAGCAACACAACTACTGATGTAGATGAGCATAGCTATTTTAGCTATTATAATGTGAAAAACCTTTTCTACATTAATCACAGGTTAGCTACAGTCTTTGAATTTGGATCACGTAGGTGGTAAGCTAAAGCGAAGGACCTCTATGAATGCGGTGAGGTGAGCTTGATGATTGCGCTACTGGGAGATCGGAATAACGTAAATAAATAGAGCTCTCTCCGGGCAGGAAATGATCTATTGAATAGAGAGAACTCCACCTCTGGAGAGGATACAACACATTGAAATAAAGGAATTGGTTGATCTCTCCCATCAGACAGATCAACGACACCGGGCATGGGATACACAGGCAGGAGAGTGACCGGGCAGGGCAGACCAGATGAGCGAAATTTCTTTTTTGCGAAAGCGCTGTACCAACTTGCGTACAAGATTTTATATGGATTGGATACTCTAGTCAAATCCTCTTCAAAAGTCCTTTCGTACAGGCTATTCGACGGTCTACTGGCTTTCTTGCTTATGCGAGACTTCGAACGCTAAGCCTCGCTTATGCACCGAGAAAGATCGTCGATAGGAAAGCTCTGTTACGCACCAAGACGGCCCCTTCTCTTTACCCTTCCCGTCTCCTACCTCAGTCCTTTGCTGGCCCATCTCTTTTCTTCTCGCTAGAGTTATTCAGAGGACCCGGTAGACCTAGACTCGAACGGATAGAATCGTCCCCCCCCTATTAAATAAGGCGATGCCGTTCCTTCACACCCGAAATGCTCACTTATAGAGCTTTAGAGAGTAGGGGCTTCTGCCGCTGTCATAAGAAATGCTACTGAGACGGAGACTGCTAATACTAACTAGACCGCGTGCGGATACCGGAGCTGCTTACCGATGGTCCTTCGCTTACTTCTCTGGAGTCAACGATGCCACTTTTTCCGTCACGGAAACTGCTGGATGGGACCGGCTCATATTGGCTTAATGCTCTCGTTCGTTCTCTCACGCGCCCGAGGATAGGGATTGCCGCTCGTGTCTTACTGGAGATATAGTTTCGTATTTAACAAAAAGTGCTAGGCTTGAATAAGAGAAAACAAACGGATGGCTAGTATCATATGTCAGTAGCAGTGAACATGACGCCAAGGCCAGGTAGGCGAAATTCTTCTTGCTTGGTCTTCTTTTTTGGGTATGTTAAGTCTTTGGTGTAGTACGGTTGAGTGAGTTCGCTTGATCTTTGCTAATTGGCTGACATTCTTATTGCTCTATACCAGTATAGAGTAAGAGCCGGTAGAAGACTCATCCGTCCTTGTGTAGGATCAGATTTGGGAGTCCGGGAAGGAACTGACATACTTAATGACAGGTGCGCTTACAGTCTTATATAAGGCATGCCACGGTATGGTATTTCACCTTACCTTCCTTTCCCAGGACTGAAAGCTGCCTAAACTGAACAAAATGTCTTCTGCTGCTATCTTAATCTGCTAAAATGGACAAAATCGGCTTAAAATCTAATGCTTGCTGGCGGAAAAACCTCTCTTCTCAAAAGAAGAGAAGAGCTCGCGCACTAGCATTCCTTCTCCAGATCGGAGACTCGATAGGTTTTTTTGCTTGAATCTGGAATGGCGGGACTGATTGACCTATGTCACTTCCTTGCATCAACAGAAATAAGACCGGCCCCATTATTCTATCAAAGAGCCTAGCAACAACCTATGCGGATAAGGCGAAAACAGCTCCTTCTCTAAGACATTTGGCATCTGTCTGTACCCTCTGTTCTCAAAAGCGCTCGTCGAAGGCTCCTCTTGGGACATTAAAATGCAAATCTTCCTTTCGCGAAGGTCTACTATGCTCCCTCACAGTCTCTAGCATCAATTCCATTCCTGGATATCACGACTATTGATTCACTGGGCAACGCTAAACCACCCTCTTATTCGTCAAGACCAGTGCCTGCTACTCCTACTGCTTGCCTGGGACTGGGTATAAATCCCATCTCTCGACGAAATGCTTTACTTTAATAAGAGCTCCTCAAAAAGAAAAGGGGTAACCTTTTCTGAAACTAAGGATTTAAAAGCTCTCCTACGCTTCCTCCTTTGCTTTTGCTACTGATGGCATACTTCACTAAATCAGTCTGATCTGTCTAAACGGTGCTTGTTGCGGCGAGGAGATATAAGCTGGTCCATCTATCTTGGAGTTTTATTTGAGACAAATGTGCCTGCCCGGTCTCATCTCGAAGGCAGGGACCAGTTATCGGGAATGGAGGAAGCTGAAAAGCTTCACTTTCTTACTTTCTCCTTTCTTATGAATCTTTATTTCTTTAGGGGCCTCCCTTATCTGCCTGTAAAGTTCCTTTCCTTCCTCTCTACCGTTGGTCTTTGTTTTGGCGTCGCCGAAGAACCACGTCACCCGTAGGCGGCAGAACCTTGATTACTTATGAGTGCCCTAGTTAGCTATCTCATCCAACCAATTCTCTTTTCTGTATGGTATGCTCTATGCAGTTTTTGTGCTTTTCTTTTCTTATTGCCTTATCCACTCACTTTCGTAGTCTAGTATTAGTCAAGAAACTTCCACTATTAAGAACTCTAAGGCATCTTTGAAGATCATTAACCGGTGTAGGATGGCAATTTGCTACTCGTATTAAGATGGCATTCTCGGACGGCCTTATCTATCTCTACTAAAAAACTTATGTCTCTCAATCGGCAAAAGTCTCCCCTTACCTCTTTCAAGATAAGCCTGTAAAGTAAACCCCCTAAAAAGAAAATGTCGAATAAGTGCCCCTCTCCCTCTACCTGTCGGTAGAGCACTTTCAGCCCTCTCGCTTCGCTCGAGCATCTTCCCATCCTCTCCTTATCAGTAGAGTGACTACGTTCCTCTCGCTACAAGTCTTCCACTCGTTCCCTTTCTTTCAAAAGAATTTTCCTTTTCGCAAGAAGCACCAAGTGGTATGGCAAGATAGCAGAGTTTGTAGTACAAAGTCTTTAGTGGCTCCAGCATATTCCAGCTTGTTTGTCAAAGCTCGAGAGGGTAAGTTGGCGATAGTGTTTGTGGATGACCTCATCATCACTGGAGACGACGTAGAAGAAATCCGTCAAACATCTGTTTTTAGTAGATCAGGAGAATAACGAAGTATGGGATTAAGGCTAACTGCTTCTATTGGCCTTTCTTTCCCGCCTAAGGAGAAGACCTGCTATAGCTGGTGGTTCGTCTTTCCAGCTTAACGAATCGAATCTAGCTTCCTCTCTTTCTTTTCATGTATTGATTGATGGACCTAAGCTAAACTTAGCTGAAGCTACTGGCCAAAGAATGACTTTCCGGATGAGCTCATCCTTCTTGAAAGGAAATGGTTGTTCTTGTTCCTGCCCAAGCTTTCGTCTTGACAAGAGTTCGTTCTTCCTGCCTGGGTAAGGAATAGAGCAAGGGGTCAGCCGTTTCCAGCTTAGCTTATAATAAAATGCCTTTTTCGGATCGCTTCCTCGCTTTTCGACTATGGGCTTTTAGAAAGCGAGAAATGCTTTGGTGATAAAGAAATCCTCGCCTAGCGCAAGGATGAAGTTATCTCCGCCTCCCTTGCTATTGACTGAATCCGGACGTGATTGAGGCAGTCCGGTCTAGAGAAGAGAGGTCTATAGTTCCGTTTTGTTGTTGTGCGGGGTTCCAGTCAACCGAGCAACGAATACTGGCAAAGTTCGCAGTTTACCGTCCCCATTCGGTGTTACCTGATCGCCAAAGCAGAACAACGACTGGATTAAAAGCCCGACACGACTCAGTGGTTTCTAAAAAGCCTACCGTGGCTGATAGCAAAGTCAAGTGCGATCCGAAGCTAACTGATGGCGCCCTTACTCCGGGTAGGAGAAAGCAAAAGGAGTCCTCCAAGGCGACTCTAAGATAATGAAAATCGTGGGAAAGACTTCGGTGAGAAGGGCCTATACTATAGTACAATGAGGCGACAAAACCAAAACTTGGCATCGTAGGAGAGGGATATACGACCTATGCTCAGAGACGGAGTTCCAGGGGGTCTTGGGCCACAAGCTAGACAACTAAGACTTAAATCTGACTCACCAGAAGAGGAATCGTTCCGTGCTTAAACATCGGATTCTATCATGTTTTCGAGCTCAACGAAGGGTCTCTTACCCCAAATTGATGAAGGGCCGTGACGTCTCGCTGTCTATGACATACCGCTAAACAGCAGGTAAGCTTCTACAGCCTACGACTCATTCCAGATTTTCATTTTGGGTCAATCTCCCTTTCTCTTATCTCCTCAATGATTGGGAAAGTAGCTTCGGGAATGTGAATCAATCACCATTTAATTTAAGGAACCATGAACGGAAACTACGACCTCATTTAAGAGAAGGTCAGTGTCCATTTCTGGGCCTGAGGGAGTACTCTTAAAATATTCTGATTCCTGCTCATACGCCCGATTTGAGACTTTGGTGTAAATCCCGACTTGATTTATCGGTTGGAAGGAAAGGGTTGTGGCAAGCAAGCCAAATATGGCTGCACCGTACCCGGTCTGAATCAAACGATATTGAGTAAGTACTGGCGGTCGCAGACTTAAACTTAAGATCGAATGAATAACAATGCATCTTGCCAACCAGTAGATCCAGAAGGGCCTCTTGATTAAAGATCCATTGGGATGCCCTTTTAGCTTAAGAGAATCTCGATATCCTGAGGCCGGTAAGGGCTTGTAAGGAAGCGCGCTATCTAATATCTAATCACGGGTGCTGGTTCTAGACCCATCTTTCAGCAGGATCACGAAAAAGAACTCTTTGAAGAGAAGAGACACAGAGCCAGGTCTGTACCGATGGCCTTTAAAGGAGAGGGGGAAGGTACAACAACTGCAGAGCTAGCCCATCCTTCTCACTTCACTCCTCTTACCCTAATTACCCGGCAGGCTTGGAACTGAAAGCCTTTGAAGTGGAATAGAATGCAAACTGTGAGGGAAAGGGAACAGAAAGAGTAGGCCTCGGAGGGCCAAGAAGCGAAGACAGTTTCCGTAAAGAGTTAACCTCGAAGGGCGGCCGCCAAGGAAAAGTAGAAACAGAGTGCCAGCCGGAAGAAGGAAAAGAAATGCTTTAAAAAGGTAAGCTGCAGTTCGGAATTTCCATCTAAGCTATCGAAAGATAAACACTCTCAACAGGAAGCCGCCCCATTCTATTACCAGACAAAATTCGGAGATCGAAATAGTTCAAAGTCTTGGTTAGCGGCTCGATCGGTAAGCTTGGTAAGAAGATGCTGACAAAGCTGGGCCTTCTACCTCTTCTGTTTAATGCCTCTCTTCAGATCTGTTTAGGGAAGGCAAGGGATCTGATTAGGCAGTCCCAAGGGAAGGAAGCGAAAGGTAAGCCTAGGCTAGGGAGACGGCGAAAGGGGTAATTGGGCTCTCATCTCAAGTAAGTAGCCGGTGAAGTAGTTCCGCAAAGAAGGGAGAAAGGGGTTTATACTGCTACGGCATCAGTTCTTCCATCTCTTTCTTCCCCGACTTGGGCTTACTCTTACTGCTTTAGGTAAATCCGTTGTGAACATTTACTTGCCTTCTTTTCTTTTTTTATTTTATAGGGCATTAGTTTGGCAAATCTCGTAAGTATAGACCTACCTAGGATAAAGAACTTCATTTTTTCGAGCTTTTGGTTAGCGGCTTGCTTACCTACCTACCTGATGACTGTATTCCTGCTTTCGATGCACCGGGCTCTCTCCTTGCCTTCGTCCCGCCGGGGCACATCCTTCTATGTTTGTTTTCCGGCTGACTCTGGTATGACTGTTTGCGAACTCCCAGCTCTTTTATTTACTGGCCGAAGCTAAGAGGACCCAATCCACGCTAACTAGTATGAGTTCATACCCGCTTTGAGCTTGAACGTGGCACTAAAGCTGAGCTCATGAAAGAGACTTCCGGTTATAAAAATCTTTCCTTTAGCTCATTTCCCGATTCGAGGACTTATTACTACTTCATTCTTGCAAGCCCACACCGAGAAGAGAATTTATGCAGACGAATACTAAACACTGTAAGCTGTACCGCCTATTTTGAATCTTCATCCCTTACCGGCGGCTTCGGAATCCAGTAGCGAGACATAGGTGAAACCGAAAAGTCGAAGTAGAAAGCTCGTACTTGATTCGCTCTCTTCCCCGGGCTAGGGCTTGAACTGGCCTCTACTCTACTTGACTTTTCCGGGGTTGGGCCTTTCTTTGCCAGGTATTCTTTTTCTTCAATTGAACTTCTCTCCGCCCATGCTTATTTCCCTATTACCGGCATTGCTAATAGGTCAACGTTCTTTTCAGGAAGCTAGGCAGGAGCCCGGTGCCATCTCCAAACGCCTTCTCCCTTCTCTTCTGGACGAGCAATATCAATAGGAGTAATAGAGAATTTGATTTCCTTTAGGGCTATAGAGATATCTTTTCTTTCTATGGCATAGATTTCTTCTATTGGGGTGGGGGTAAGCCATCTAGTTACATTTTTTATGCAGTATCAAGTAAGCCAGAAAGCACTCTAGTCAAAGTCTAGAATATGGATTGTTCTCTTAATGGACTTTCTTTTCTTCTCTCTTGGAGCGAGTCGAGTTGGAGTGATAAGGGTTGAAGTCCTGAGGCTAGTAGGGATTGAAGTGAAGGTCTATCAGCAGTTTCATTTCCTCCAGCAATCAGCTCTTATCTCTTGGTGGTGAAGGGCGAGTTCCTTTCTTGCCCGGTTGGGTACTCGGTCTTCGAGACCATTCGTTCTCTCTCTTTTTCTTTTTCCGGCTAAGACCATAGATTTCTCAAAAGCTTCATCAGGAAGGATGGAGCGCCGTTAGCGAAAGCCGTTGCGAGTTAGCGCATCCCTTTTCTTGCTCCTTCGGTAAAGCTCTTAACAGATGAGGTAGGCAAGCATATCTTATTTTAAAATAAAAAAAAAAGGCTAGTTTTCAAGCTCTTATCTTTTCTTTCTTCTTTCTTTCTTTCGGCAATGAATGATAAGCAAAAGCAAATAATAGAGATTAGGCTGGCTAGTAGTTCTAGTTATTTCTTATGGAATGGAAAAAGTTTAGACAGCGAGGTAATCCTACGTTGATTGGCTTAAAGTGCCAAAGAACGCATTATCTAAGCCTCCGGAAGTTAAATTGGTGATCCTCCTATCTTAGACCTTTTGAGTGTCTAAGTGAACGAAGTGGCCATTTGTTAAGGGACACCAGTGAATGGATTCAAGGGAGAGTTCGAAAGCGCTGACTAGTGAGTGAAGCCCGCTCAGCGTGCAAGAGCGTCTATTCTCTATTTAAATCTTAGATATAGAAGTTCCACATCGTTTTGACTCCTAGACTTCCTCTTCTCCTCCCCTAAAAGAGGTGTGGATGTCTTTTGGTGAGGCATGAAAAGAGGATTTGTTGAGAAACGGTTATTTTTTGAATTTGAGAGGGCTGGGCTAGTCAGAATGTAAAAAGCAACCTTGCTTGGTTGTCAGGGACGAAAGGGAAGAGATCAGGCCTAGCCATCCCATCCTGTTCTAACTCTTAATATCATAAGAGAAGAAAGCTACAAGGTAATCCTGGGTTACTGAAAAGTCGTCCGACTGCTCGGTGATCAAATCAGAGAGATTTTGACCGCTTTCTCTTCTCTCCAAACCCTCTCGGACTGATCATCTTTCTGGAACAAAGCAAGCTTAGGAATGAATCTAATGAAAATTTAGGTCTCTTTGGAAGATTCTTATTTCCTCTTCGGTGAAAGAGGGCAAAGGCGTGTGGGAAAAAGAATTCTAAAAGGAGAGAATCTTTCGTCCACCACACCAAGCGGGACAGAGCTAGACCCCTAAACAATTGGAGGTTCTCGCTCATCTCTTGGGATCCATATCATCTGAAAACTTTTCCTGTTCCATTAGCATAGCTAAATTTGAATAGGATGACTCAGTGTCAGGAAAAGTAAGTCCCCCTTGCCTTGATTGAATTTGGCTTCGCTGCGCCCTGAATCAATTAAAAAGCTTATTGATTCATCCCATTTCATTTAGGCGAGAGGGAGGCTGTCAGTCACCTGAGCTACAGATTTGTCGGTTGGGAGATTCTTGAAATTGAGAAAAAAGGCCCTCGAGTCCCGACCCACAAATGAATAGGAAGCGGGGCGAGGGTCTTTCATTCGAGAAAAAGGGATGCTCAGGGCCGGGCCTTTCGCAGCTTTCTAAAGGAGATAATTGAAGAAAGTTCTAGCTCGAGAGAAAAGAAAGATCAGATTTGCGTTGATTTTTCCAACAAAACTAAGGGCTTTTTTGTCTTTCTCATTCGAAGGGCGGGGTCCCACACTCTGACTTCAATGATGGGAACAACCTCCGCACTCCGGTGCTCCAATGAACAACAGTTCTCCGCCTTACTCTATTTAGAATAGTGGTCGATCCCTCGGGTAAGTTATGAATATAACTTAATGTTATGTTCACGCGGTGATATTCTTTCTTTTCAAGAGTACTACCCTGTACGTAACGTAGTCTATGTCTGGGCTTGACAGGAGATAGACAGAGGCGGTAGAGAGGTCTCCCAGCCCCGTTAGCATCTCCGATCCGAGATAAATAAGGGGTTACTCCGTTAGGTCTTTGACGGTCCGGAGCCGGCCGGTAATGGATCTACTTACCTTGCTTATGGACCAGCTGCAGAGCTAACCCTTGTTCTATTGGTTTGGTGGTTGCTACCAAAACGATTTCTTTATGCCTATCAAAGAACCGTGAGATGCTAATCCACGACGATAAGAGAAATTAGAAAGAACTTATATATGGAACGGGGGCGACCCGTGAAAAGACATCGCTTTCTTACTCGTGCAAAGGAACTTTTTCTTGGCAACTTGGAAAACTTATAACGATCTTTGTCCCACATATCACTAGTAAGATCGGGATCTTTACAAATTTTTCAAGCTTTCAAGGGTCACAATTAGAGCGGGGCACCCCTGCCTGAAAACGCGCTCTAGCGGCTTCTCCGTCAAATGTGCCCTAATCTCGACCCTTATCCTTTCTTGGTGGGGCTTGGGGTCCTTTCCTCACATCGGCCGTGGCTCTCTTAACTTAAAGGTTGTGAGCCGGATTATTCTTTCTATTCTTCCCCTCGACCTCTCTGTACCATCGACGCCTCGGCACCTCGCCTTCCAATTCCAAGAACGCTCGGTATTCTTCTCCTGTTTCTAATATTTCAGGGCCCATAATCGTCAAAAGCATGGCACTATCTATAGATTACCAACTACTATACGTAGTATAGTAGAATGTTGATGATAGGTTTTTTCACTGAGGGCATAAATAACCATTTTCGTTTTCTTTTCATAAGGTGTCAAAGGGATTCAAACTTCTCCTAGGAAATGAAATTACAACATTTTTCAGCTATAGCTATATAAGTTGCAACTTTTTCAATTTGACTAGTCGTCTCAGAAAGAAAAGTCAATTAGAAGAAAATGCATCTATATGAGATGCCAGTTTTTTATTTTAGGAGGACGACACTCACGACTAAAAGGAAATCTCGGGAGTTCAAATCCAATACCAATTAGAAGCTCGGTCACTGATAGTCTTCCCCCGACTGTATGATGACTAGACAATCTTCTTCTTCGATTACTCGTTCCGTTCCTAATGAAAGTAGTCAAAGGAGGAATTGAGTGCCAAAGAGTCCTGCACAGAATCGGAATGATAGGTCAATGCTTTGAGAAGAAAGTAAGTAGGCTCGCTACTAACATAGACTAGGAGGGAGGCACCAAAGATATTAAAAAGGCTCCTACGATGAGAGCTATCGGATTGGCATGGAAGATAGAGCAGCGAAGGGAGCGGCACAGATCAAGGTGCAGAATACCTAATAGGAGATTGCTTTGTCTTACTCCCGAAAGGATTGGATACCGGAAAGGCCTCCAAAAGGCTCGCTACTATTGGTTGGTATTTTCGGTTCTCCGGGTGGGTGCTTTCCTTCCTATAGTTCGAGAGTTGCAGGAGCAATAAAGGAGCTTCCATTAGCATTAGTAGTTGGCACTCATCCCGCTCTTCCTTCCTCGAGGAATGCAGCAAGGTCGATTTCCGTCTTTCAGTATGAGTGAAGTTCCTGTTCTGGAATGAATAAATAAGAAAGCCTTTTCGAGCCCTTCAAGATTAGGGTTTTCTCCTTGGGACTTCTTTCTTCTCGACAATAGAGCAGGTGTATCGCTTTGATAGCTTAGCTGCTGTGTCACTTTTCAACCGTTGTTGAACAGGTGTAGTGTACCCTTTTCATAACATAGCAAGCATAGCTGTAGTAGTAGCTGTAGCAGGTCATAACAGGTCATAAGCAGTTGTATGGCTTTCCTTTCGTTTAGTAGAAAGATTACTTTCATAGCACAAGTAGTGCTTGAGTGGGAAGAGTTGTTCTTTCAAGAAGGAGTGCTTGAAGAGAGAGCTACCAAAAGGAGGAGCAGTATACGCGACGGTCTAAGCTTTACATAGTTGTCTTTGTCTCCTCGGTTCGGTACTCCCTGCCTCTTATTCTTCCTCTGTAACAGCTGCCTCGCTAGCGAAGGGTCTTCCAAGCCCTGAGGAAGCTGAGTGCTGAATTAGTAGGACCACTTCTACCACTTGCATAGCATATCGGTAGTAGCTACAAGTACAAGACAAAGAGCTAACTCAAGAACGAGCTAACTAAGCAAGGAGTAGCCCCATTTCAATCAAGAGTAGGACCTTTCCCATCTCAAGAGTCTCATCTAGGTAGAGTCGGACCAAAAGATAGAGCGATAAGAGCAGCGAGTGCGTAATCAGTAACAACTGTTGCGAGCGCTTAGAAGAGCGACTGAAGCGAGGCCCCTCCCTAGAGCCCTAATGAACAAGCGAAATTGCAGTCAGGGGGAGCAATACGAAGGAATGGATGCACTTCAGCTATGGCGGGCGAGGTTCCTGATCAACGAAAGAAAGCCCGCGAGCTCATGACCTTTGAAAAATAGGGCATTCGCTCCTCACTCATAACGGAACTCCCCCCCTGAAGTGATAGATCTATCACTGTCGCTCACGTGAGCGACAGACCTGCTTGAGATGGAGGAGCACCACTTCTTATTTTAAGGAAAAAGGAAGCGAATGGAGTCTTCCTGAAACCGGGCGGATTCTCTAACATAAGGCTAAAGCAGCTCCCGTTCTGGTTCTATCTCTAGCTGAAAAACGATTTATTCGAGAACAAGGCATTCCATTCGTCGTAGCAAGATATCTACGGAGTAAGGCTAGGAATTGGACAACTAGGCTGCAGCTATTGAATGAAGAAGAATCGCTTGTTGGAGAAGGAGCTTTAAGCAACAGTGAAGCTACCAAACCCTTCTTTTCTTCCCCTCGCTTTCCTACTTCGAACAGGGAGAGAGGCTACTTTCGAATTTCTCGTTGATTTATTATAATTAATATCTTTTTAATGCATTTTTCCCGGAAAATGAAAAAGTTGTTGTTAACTGCAATTACTTACAACTACTATATAACAATAACAGCTTAAAGAATTCTAATTATCTATTATATAGATTACTTACAGCGTTCTTATCTATTTCTATTAGCAACTACAGCTATAGTAGTATATATGTATTTTGACTTATATTCTTACATGCTAT